GTTCAAGGGTCCCTCTACGCAATTCTTCCGAATTTCGAATAGTACTTAAGATCCTCTGTTTTCGATTATCTAATAAATCTTTTAATGAAAGTAGATTATCTTGCTATTAAGTTTACAACTTTTATGATCTCTTCCCGAACCAAACATGAATCTTTCGATTCATTTGGCTCTCACGCTCCTTTTTTTCTTTTTTGCTATGTATTCTGGTTATTTCCATATCTTTTTTTTATGTAAAGAGCCTATCCTCTATCCTCTTTTCTCTTTGTATTTCAATATACCGAAACGTATATAAGACTAGATAAATATTAAGAGGACTCTTCCGACTAGATAAAAATCTATCATGGTCAGCAAAGTTGTTTCTTTATTTGTGTTTGCTCTGTTAGTTAACAATTTCAATTTCATTAAGAAAAACGAAGTAAATAAATGGAAAATGAAAATTGCTAGAATTATTTTTCTTTCCTTAAATCCAAAAAATTGCTCTTTTTTTTATACACAGGTCGTCGATTCGGCATTGGAAAAAGGGCAGGGTGCCCTTCTAGTAAATAGTTCAAACCATTTTATCGATATGAGTGTTCTATATCAGATAAATTCTACACTAGCTATTTCCCGTTTAAAGTATTTGGATACTATACTAATAAAGCATTTCAATACTAATATAGTTGTAGAAAGAGTACCCCTTTTTGCCTGGACTTCAAGCAGTTTAGCTTTAACCGTGTTAATGGTCTCACATTATTGGTCTATAGAGAATCAAAGTAAATTTACCAATGAGTCGCGAAATGCTATGGTTCTTCCATATGATTTCTGAAGTTATTCAGAAGTAATTCGTGGAGATCGTGCACCTTTTTATCCCAAAACAAAAATACTAAAAAATATTCTAAAGTGCAGCCGGATAGATCCAATCTATTCTTGAAATAGACAACTCGCACACACTCCCTTTCCAAAAAAAATCAATACGCCAACCACTACAGTTAGATTTATTAGATTTGTTGCTAAAATATCGGTATTAAGCCCGAAACTACCAGCGAATGGCCAGTGAGCTAAAAAAACAAAAGAATGGGTTACATTTTTCATATGCTCTCCTCTTATAGATAGGACGAACAAAGAAGAAAGTTTTTCGATCACTTACTTCGCTCGCCCTTTTTTTATCGGTTTTTTTAATGCAATTTTTTTTTTTAATGCAAATAGATTCAATCTAATAATTTCTTTTAGATTAAGTCTTAGGTCTCGTTTGATCTGTGAAAGATCTCCTTTGTTAAAATGTTCCCAAAATTCCGAAAATAAAAGGAAAAAGACTTTCCACTATCCTAAACTAAGGATGGGAAGGAAGAGGGCGAGCATATCTTCTACCTAAATTGATCATGCTCAAATCAACCTTTCCCGGGGTATTGTCTGTCCCGATAAATAAAAAATTCCTGGAATAATATAATAAATAAAAGTATTGATATACTTGGAATTACAGAAGCAAATACCAATTTCCTAAAAAAAGAAAAAAGTATCTAATCTAAAGGACTTATTTTCTTTTTTAGGATTAAACAAAAGGATTCGCAAATAAAAGCGCTAGTGCCACAACCAGTCCATAAATTGTTAAAGCTTCCATAAAAGCTAGACTAAGCAATAAAGTACCTCGTATTTTCCCTTCTGCTTCTGGCTGTCTCGCAATACCCTCTACAGCTTGTCCTGCAGCAGTACCTTGACCAACTCCAGGCCCAATAGAAGCAAGCCCTACGGCCAATCCAGCAGCAATAACGGAAGCAGCAGCAATTAGTGGATTCATGGTGAGTTCCTCGTGTCAAAAAAAAAAAATGGTTAAGGATACAATCAACCAAGAAATTTTGACTTTTCACTTCTAAGCTCTATTGAGTAGAAGTAACTAAAAAGTACAAATTGAAATGATAATCTAAATCGTCCGAACTACTTCGAGATCTCGTTTTTTGTTTCTAATCATTGGAGGTTTGTGTAAATCCATATGTTTTTCATTATTCTATTTTTCTTTCTTTCCAACCAACCACCCTTTCATTCTATTTTTTTTTTGACTCTTCGATATCCTTGAGTTCCCATTTTTTCCCCTTCATCTAATCCATAATAAAAGACGAAATACAGGAAGAACCCCTACTGAAATCGAACTAATCCAAATCCAATAGGAATCAAATCAAGATATACAATTGATAACAATATGCTGCATAGAACTGGATATGGAATCCAATTCCGGAATTCTATATATTGGATTAGATAATGAATCTAACTTAGAAATAAATAAAATCCTATATACATTTGTTTCTTCTATTTTGTTTGCGTATTTTCTTATTTTCTAGTGAATCCAATTCCAAAATCATTCCTTAGAAAGCCGCGCAAAAGATGAATGTCTTATAGACATTAAGGATATAGATCTAACCGGATTCCGCCCCCCTGAATGCATATATAATTTAACAATTCCGTAATATAGTCTATTCTCTCTCCTATAACTCTAGGTTATATATTCATACGCATTTCGAACTAGTTAGTTTTCTAACCTGGAGGATTATCTGGAACCATGCATGAATTGGGCTAAGCTAAAAAAAAAAAAGACTATTTCGAAAATTAGTTAATTCAATGATGACCTTCCATGGATTCACCTATATAGGCTGCGGCTAACGTTGCAAAAATAAGAGCTTGAATACCGCTTGTAAATAATCCAAGAAACATGACCGGTATAGGGACTACTAAGGGGACTAAAGAAACAAGAACAACAACGACTAATTCATCCGCCAATATATTTCCGAAAAGTCGAAAACTAAGCGATAATGGTTTTGTGAAATCTTCTAGGATGTTAATTGGTAAAAGGATTGGGGTTGGTTTAATATATTTCTCGAAATAACTCAATCCTTTTTTGCTAAGACCCGCATAAAAATATGCCGCTGATGTGAGTAAAGCTAAAGCTACAGTCGTATTTATATCATTCGTGGGCGCTGCTAATTCCCCATGGGGTAACTCTATAATTTTCCAAGGTAAAAGAGCACCCGACCAATTCGAAACAAAAATAAAAAGGAACATAGTTCCAATAAAGGGAACCCAGGGACCATATTCTTCTCCAATCTGAGTTTTGCTCAAATCGCGAATAAACTCAAGGACATATTCGAAGAAATTCTGACCGTCGGTTGGGATGGTTTGTGGATTCCGAACAGCTATGATAACTGAACCTAGCAAGATAGTAATTACGACCCAAGAAGTGATGAGTACTTGGGCATGAATTTGGAAACCTCCTATTTGCCAATAGAAGTGTTGGCCTACTTCTACGCCTGATATATCATACAACCCCTTGAGTGTTTTAATGGAACATGGTGTAATATTCATATTGTCCTCTGATAAAAATTGAACTTCAAAAAAGGAATTCTTTTGATTCAACCATCTCTCTCTCAACTCAGCAACTTGAAGTGTTAGTATTAATCTTATATTTAGGATACCAAGAAATCATATCAAATGATAATATATATCAATACCCTCTAATATATATCAATATTCCCCTTCTTTTATCTATGCAAAACAAAAAAAAAAATAGTAACTGATCCCGTAAATCTACGTAGTTGCTTAAGAATTAACTTAATCAACGATTTCTTATATAGAGAGAACGGCCCTCACAAATTGCAAATACTAATTTGTTAAGAATCAATCGAATTGAAGTCATAGTGTCATCGTTGGCAGGAATCGATATATTCGCGAGATCTGGGTCACAATTTGTATCGACTAAAGAAATAGTAGGAATCCCCAAAATGGCGCATTCCCGAAGAGCTATATACTCTTTTTGCTGATCAAGGACGATCACAATGTCAGGCAACCTCGTCATATATTTAATCCCGCCGAGATATCTTTGCAAGGTAGATAATTTTCTCTTTAAGATTGCCACATCTCTTTTGGGGAGATGGTGGAATTTTCCCATCTTTTCTTCCGCTCTTAAGTCTCTAAATTGAGAAAGTCTAGTTTTGGTAATCGACCAATTCGTTAACATACCACTGAACCACTTTTTATTAACATAATGACAACGAGACCTTATTGCAGCTGATGCTACTAAATCCGCTGCTCTTTTTTTGGTACCAACAATTAAGAAGCTTTTTCCCTGACTTGCTGCATCAAAAACTAAATCACAAGCTTCTGATAAAAAACGAGCCGTTCTAGCGAGATTTGTGATATGAGTACCTTTACGCTTTGCCGAGATGTAAGGGGCCATTTTAGGATTCCATTTCTTAATACCATGACCAAAATGAACTCCCGCTTCTATCATCTCTTTCAAATTGATGTTCCAATATCTTCTTGTCATTTTTTCCACACTTCCCTTTTTTTTTTTCTTTTTTTCGTCTTACCATTACGGAATTGATTTCTTTTTGAAGATTAAGAAAGAGCCGAAATATCTTGAAATAAATAATAATTGTTCCGATGGAACCTTCTACTCAGAATTGGCCATTGATACATCATATAAACAAAGCCTTAATAAATTAACTGACTTCTTTTATTTAGTAAAATAGGAAAATACAAAATCGAAAATCAGACCTGTTAGCATTCTAAGGTCAAAAGTATAGTTTCAATTAAAGTAAAAAAAAAATATTCTTTATATATCCTTAAATCGTATAAATGGGAGTAAATGGGGGTTCTGATGTCTCATACAAATTGTTTGTTACCTCAGAATCAGAAGAAACTAATTCTGTATGGAGAAACAAAATATCTCTCATTTGCGACGTGAATAGATTTTTTTTTTGAATTTCGAAATAAAGGTTCTTGTCTTGTGGGAAACGATGCACAAATTTTTGGAATCCGGTGCCAACAGGTATAATTCCCCCCAGAACTACGTTTTCTTTCAGGCCTTTCAACCAATCAATACGACCTCGTAGGGCAGCTTTTGCTAAAACTCGAGCCGTTTCTTGAAAACTTGCTTCAGATATGAAACTTTGGGTATTCAGGGAAGCCCTTGTTATTCCCAATAAGATTGCCCGATAATAGATCGATTCATCCAAAGCCCGCCCTGCTCGTTCCGCTCGCAATAGTCCTATTAATTCCCCAGGTAAAAAAACATTAGACATTCCATCTTCGGAAACCCGTACTTTTGATGTTACTTGGCGTATAATAATCTCTATATGTCTATTATGGATCTGTACCCCTTGGGATCGATAAACTTTTTGGATCTTATTAACCAAAGAGATACGACTTTGGGCGATGGTTAGCTCAGCTCCAATCAAGAATCCCCAGGGAACCCCAAGAATTCTTGGTATACGCTCATTCCAATCCTCAATTCTCCTTTCGAGATTCGGCGATAGTGAATCAATTGAACGCGCTTCGAATATTTGTTCCACTTTTGGAAGACCTTGCGTTATATCACTAGATCTCGATTTTTCATATATAAAGGTAACTAACCTATCTCCTTTGTAAAGGATTTTTCCATAATGACCATGAACAGTTGCTCCTATAGTGGCCAAATAAGGCTTAGCTGCTCTTATAACAAAGGAGTCCATATTAACAATGAAAATTTGACCAGATTTTTTTATGTGCGATTTAAATAGACATACATTTTCGCAAATAAATTGTCCAAGGTGAATTATTGCCAATGTGTCCTTCCATGAGTCATGATGTAGAAAGTGCCAATTCAAATGGAATGGATCCAACATGATGTTACTGTAGAAATTGGAAATCCTTTTATTTTCATCTATTAAAGAGTATTTAAGCCCTTGAAGTACTTGGAAGGTTTGTTTCAAATTGTCAAAGAACAAGTATTTTTTTAACAAGATCTGATTATGCGTTAATAAATAGTAACATGAAGAAAAATTCGATATACTAGGTACAATAGCGCCTAAGAGCCCAAAAATATCTCGAATAATAATTCTAGGATTCGATTCTTTTACCGCATTGGGATATTTCGAATTCTTGAATAAACCAATTCGAGAACAGTTGGATGCCGACAAAATCATCAAAGATGGGTATTCTTTATTTCGATTCAACAAGGTGCCAATAGCTTCTTGATGTTGGCTAAGTGATTGAATCTTCGCCTTGGAATAAAAGGAATTGGTATTGTTGCGATCTAACTTATTATTGGGAATCGGCCCTGCGCTTGTCCTATCATACCTTCTTCTTGTATATGAAATAGTGGACTTGACTAACTCAATTCTTAGGAAATCGCGAATCAGATCATTTGTTCTTAACTCAACAAGGGAAGCACGAGCCCCCTCTTTTTCTTCTTGTTCCCAATTCACTACCAAGCAAGTTCGAACGAATTGACTATTCGTGTGATAAATTCTTTGAGTTAACTTGCTATTTTCATGAGAAATAAAATTGACAAGTCGAAGTTGGAGATTATCCTCTTCTTGCAGGAGATCTTGCGGGAAAAGTCTTGCTAGATTTCTCCCTTCGTCCATTTCATATGCGACTGCAGGTCGAACTGAAACAAAATACTTTTCCTTGCTTTTGAGAATTTTTTTCCGTTGAACATAAATCCAATTTTTTATTTTTTTTGAGTCCTTAGAATCTTTTTTTTCTCTTTCTGGTGGTATCAAACTGGCGCCTAATATCTTATCTGCCTCTTCAGGAAAATGAATATCTCCGGAAAATATTTTGAGTTCCGTATGGCTTTTTTTTCTCTTCACTCGGACCAATCCACTTAGTTGACTTCTTGTATTTTTTGTGAGTTGTGTATCCACTCCAATAATACTATTGTCAAGTACCTTTAGGGATGAGGATCTCGGTAAGATATGCAGTTCTTGAAGAATGAAAAAAAACCGATCTACTTCTTTTTGGTATTTTAGACTAAATTCTTTTGTTCCTCGATGCTCAATAAAACCCTCTTTTTTTAAGATAGAATCTTCCTCTGGGCTCCCATATTCGTCCTCTGAGTCTTCCTCTGAGTCTTCTTCTAAAGCCCCATATTCGTTCTCTGAGCCATCTTCACGGCTCCCATATTCTTCTTCCTCTATAGTTCCATATTGGTCCTCTCGAGTTTTATATTCGTTCTCTGGGTTCCCATATTCTTCTTCTGAGTTTTTCTCTAGAGTCCCATATTCGTCCTCTAGGATCCCATATTCATCTTCTAGGGTTTCATATTCGTCCTCTAGAGCCCTATATTCGTCTTCTAGGGTTTCATATTCATCCTCTCGGATCCTATATTCGTTCTCTGGGCTCTCATATTCGTCCTCTGAGTCTTCCTCTAGAGTCCTATACTCTTCCTCTCGGGTCCTATACTCTTCCTCTCGGGTCCTATACTCTTCCTCTCGGGTCCTATACTCTTCCTCTCGGGTCCGATATTCTTCCTCTAGGGTCCTGTATTCTTCCTCTAGAGTCCTATATCTAAATTTAACAATTCCTGAACCCTTTTTATCTTTTCTGTATCGTGGATCGTCAAAATAAGCAAAAATAGTATTTCTACGTAAAACACCCATAAAGGGTATGTCAATCGAAATCCCCAAACAGGATATTAGCTCTTTTTCTTGTTCTTGATGATATTGTAATGGAATGACGAACCTATTTCTTCGCTTTTTCGCCAACAACTCCGAATTATCTTGAAGAATAGAAGGATAGACAAAATTCCAATCATTGTTGGACACGATTCGATCTGGCGTTAAATAATCAAGAATTTCCTTATCTTTTTTACCAAAAGTATCCAACAGTCTATGGCTTACTTGATCATTAGCCATTGAGAGGTCAAAGATATATCTTCCGTCAAGAGAAAAAGAATAATAATTCATTTGATCTTGATCCTTGTGTAGTGAAAAGGATGCTATACTGGATCTGCACATACTTACTGACAATATCCATAAATGGCTTGTTTTTGGTAATCGACGAAGATTACCATATTGATATTCGGGCGCATGGTAAACATCAGTACTCCAGTGCATTTCCCCGTCAGATTCGGAATAAATATGCTTTTGTACCTTTTCTTTAAAATGCAAAGTGGGCGTTCCGGCACGAATCTCCGCAATTACTTGTTCGGATTCTACATATTGATCATTTTGCACTAGAATCAAGCTTTTTAACGGAATATTTACACTATGTAGAATATCCTGACTCTGAATAGTTACAGGCAAGTCTATATAGCATAGAAAAGCAGGCTGCCCATGACGGGTACGTGTGGGGTGAACCAAATCCTCATTGAATTGGATTTTTCCATTCGAGGGGGATCGTACAAGGTCGGCAGTACCCCCTGTGAATACTCCACCAGTATGAAAAGTTCTTAATGTTAGTTGAGTCCCTGGCTCCCCAATTGATTGACCCGCAATAATACCTACAGCTTCTCCCAATTCGACCAGATCGCCATGAGTGGGACTCCGCCCATAACATAATTGACAGATCCAAGATGTGCTCCGGCAAGTAAAAGGGGTTCTAATATATATTGGTTGTGCCCGAAACGGTTGTGCTCGAAAGGTAGTTATGAATCGATTGACTAATCCAATTCCAATATCTTGATTTCGAGCAGCGATGCATCGTGAACCGATATATATATCGTCTGCTAATACACGACCAATTAGTGTTTGGACAAAAAGTTTTTCTGTCATCCCATTTTGAGGACTCACAAGAATACCTCGGATAGTACCACAATCTCTTCGACGCACAATAATATGTTGAACTACTTCAACAAGTCTGCGTGTAAGATATCCAGCATCCGCTGTTCGTACAGCAGTATCTACAACCCCTTTGCGGGCTCCGTAGCAGGAAATTATATATTCTGTCAAAGAAAGTCCCTCGCGTAAATTGCTTTGAATAGGTAAATCAATCATTTGTCCTTGAGGATCCGCCATTAACCCTCTCATCCCTACTAATTGGTGTACCTGAGATGCATTTCCTCTGGCTCCTGAAAAAGACATTAGATAGACTGGATTAGAAGGATCCGTTATCCGAAAATTCGAATTCATTTCTTGTTTCAAATATTCACTTGTAGCATACCATATTTCAACGGATTGGCGTAATTTTTCTACTGCGTGTACAGCCCCATAATAATAGTGTTTCTCCAAAAGAAAACTCTGTTGTTCCGCGTCTTGGACTAACCATCCTTTAGAGGGTATTGTTAAAAGATCTTCGATTCCTAAAGAAATCGATGTAGTAGTGGCTTGATGGAAACCCAGAGCCTTTATTTGATCCAGTATATGGGATGTATATCCCATTCCGAAATGATCTATTAATCTGCTAATAAGTCGTTTCATAGCGGTTCCGTCTATCTCTTTATTATGAAAGACCAGGTTGGCCCGTTCCGCCATACATAAGTACCCCCTTTTTTGGCTGAGTAGGATTCGACAATTGCTGAGTAGGATTCGACAATAGGCCTGAGTCAGTGATTCGAAAACTTAATTAATTTACCCCCTTTCCTCAATCTCAATCGGAATTTGCGCGGCAAAAAAGATAAGATAAGATGGTACTAGCGAAATCGGAATGCCCCCCGAAAGGGGCATCGCCGAGTCTAACTTCCTTGTTTAGATAGTGTATTGTATGAATAGGCCCGACTAAATCCTTGTATGGCTTCCTCTATTTCTCTATAAAAAGAAATATGACCAAGAGTGGTTCGAATGTATATAGAACGGGTTTCTTTTTTTCTATTTCCGACTATTAGATAGTGGGCATAAATCTCATGATAAGTCCCAAAAGATTCATATTGAACTTCAATCGGAACTTCTCTTGATCCAATGAGGCGTTGATCTAGTTTCCATCGGAGCCACAAGGGACTGTTTAAACCGATTCGTTTCTGTCTATAAGCTCCCAGTGCATCATATGAACTAGAAAAATGAGGTTCTTTATCTTTCGTATAATTATTATTATTGTAGTTTACTTTTATATTTGGATAGTTTCCGCAACTATTATATCTATTTGCACAAATACCTCGACGATTTCCAATCGTTAATACATAAAGTCCGATAAGCATGTCTTGGGTTGGCACGCAAATAGGATCTCCAATAGCGGGAGACAGGAGATTCATATGAGAAAACATAAGTAAACGGGCTTCTGCTTGAGCTTCCAAGGATAAAGGTAGATGAACAGCCATTTGATCCCCATCAAAGTCCGCATTGAAACCCTTACACACTAATGGATGTAAACAAATAGTACGCCCCTCTACTAAAGTGGGTTGGAAGGCCTGTATGCCTAATCTATGCAGGGTAGGTGCTCTGTTCAACAGTACAGGATGCCCCTGCATAACTTCTTGAAGTATTTCCCATACAATGGGCTCCTTTTCCCAAATTTTCCTTTTAGCAATCCTGACATTAGAAGTAGCACGTTTCGTGATTAAATCGCGAATTACAAATAGCTGAAAAAGCTTTATTGCTATCTCTAGAGGTAATCCACATTGATGTAATGAAAGCGAAGGACCCACAACAATGACAGAACGCCCCGAGTAATCGACCCGTTTCCCAAGCAGAGTCTCGCGAAACCTCCCCTCTTTACCCTCAATTACATCTGAAAGTGACTTGTATACTTTATTGTGACCATCCCTCGTCGGTTGCCCGCGGGACCCACTATCAAGAAGTGTATCCACGGCTTCTTGTACCAATTTTTCCTGGCACATTACTAAATCTGCTGGCGCTAATTCACTTCTTTTTAATAGATAGGCAAGGTTGTTGTTCCGACGGATAACTCTCTTATAAAGTTCATTAATATCTGAAGTCACTACTTTATCCCCAGACCTATAAACAATGGGTCTCAATTCGGGAGGAAGAACCGGTAATAAGCACAAAACCATCCATTCTGGTTCTACATTTGTTTGAATAAAATGTTTCGCCAATTGCATTCGTCTAATTAAAAAAACTTTTCTTATTCGTCTTTTTCTATCTTCCCACTCATCTCCACTATACCCCTCGTCTTCTAATTCCTTCCATTCAACCAAGGAATTCTCTATAATAATTCGCAAATCCAAATCCGCTAATTGTTCTCTAATAGCACCTGCTCCTGTCGCAATTTCCCGATTTCGAAATGTAGCAAAGCCTGGGGTAGAAAAAAAGGGAGAAATGCTGTGGTTACAGGATGAAATTTCATCTTCGAATAAACCTCGTAATCGTAAGAAAGTAGGTTTTTTAGCGCTGGGCCTAGCAAAAGAGAAATCGCCGTATACTAGGCCCTCCAATTTCTTAAGGGGTTTATCTAAAAGATTCGCGATATAACTAGGAAGACCTTTCAAATACCACACATGAGTCACTGGACATGCCAGTTTGATGTATCCCATTTGATATCTTCGTATCCGAGAATCAATAAATTCTACCCCGCATTTTTGACAAAATCTTTCGTCTTCATTTTCAGCTACGCTTGCTCGAGAATTTCCACAAGCACAAATCCCGCTTTTTATGGGTCCAAAGATTCTTTCGCAAAACAATCCATCTTTTTCTGGTTTATCAGTTTTATAATGAAAAGTGGAGGGCCTTGTGACTTCGCCAACGACTTCCCCATTAGGTAGGATTTTGTTAGCCCAAGCCTTTATTTGTTGAGGGGAAACGAGTCCAATTTGAAGTTGTTTATGTTTATATTGGTCAATCATAAAATAGAAATAAGAAAAGAATTTTTATTTATTCCGATCAAACATCTTCCCTATTAATCTGAAAGTTCTTCTCAGATACAAGGAAATGGTTCAGTTCTAAAGCCAAAGATCGTAGTTCTCGAACGAGCACTCGAAAAGATTCTGGAGGGTCCTCGTGATTAGGCACTCTTTTTCCCCAGATCGTAGCATTAAGTATTTCTTGGCGAGCTATAAGATGATCAGATTTATAAGTAAGTATCTCTTGTAAAATATGAGCAACACCAAATCCTTCTAAAGCCCAAACTTCCATTTCTCCTACTCGTTGTCCCCCTTGTTTGGCTCTTCCTCTAACGGGTTGTTGGGTAACAAGTGAGTAGGGCCCTGTAGAACGTCCATGGATTTTCTCATCAACTTGATGAATTAATTTTAAAATATAGGACTTCCCTATTAGAACAGGTTGTTCAAAGGGATCTCCTGTTCTTCCATCAAATATTCTGCTTTTTCCCGGGTACTCGGGTTCAAATACCCATGGATTTTTTGTTTGTTTACTGGCTTCATATAATTCCGAAAACACAAGTTTTCTTGAAGCCTCTTGCTCATATCTCTCATCAAAGGGTGCTATTCTATAATGTTTCTTTAGCAGATCCCCTGCTAATCCGAGCGAGCTTTCAAATATTTGGCCCACATTCATTCGTGAGGGTACTCCTAGGGGATTGAAGACCATATCAACAGGTGTTCCATCTTGCAAATAGGGCATATCTTGCCTAGGCAAAATTTTAGAAATGATCCCCTTATTCCCGTGTCTTCCTGCTACTTTATCCCCAACTTTGATTTCACGTTTCTGTAAAATATATACACGAACCATTATGTCGAGGGGGTCCCTCTGGATCCATTTCACATCGATAACGCGCCCTCTTCCACCTATAGGTAGTTTGAGAGAAGTTTCTTTTGAAGTGGATACCTCAAGACCAAAAATGGCCCGTAATAATCCAGCTTCCGCGATATACGAGGATTCGCTCGCTATCTGAGGCGTTAATTTACCTACTAAAATATCGCCAGTTTCTACCCAGGATCCCAACCTTACAACTCCATTTCTGTCCAAATTGCGGAGTAAATGTTCTTCTAGATGTGGTATTTCTTTAGTGATTTTTTCAGCGGAGCCTTGGCTTGTCGTATCCGTCTGAATTTCATATTTTCGGATGTGAAAAGAAGTATAAATATCCTCATATACCAAACGTTCGCTAATTAGTACTGCGTCTTCAAAATTGTAACCCTCCCACGGCATATAAGCTACTAAAACGTTTTTTCCTAAAGCAAGTTCCCCACCAACTGTAGCTGCTCCCTCCGCTAAAATTTGCCCTTTTTTAATGGATTTACCCCGCTGAACCCGAGGTTTTTGGTGTATACAAGTATTTTTGTTAGAGCGCCGATGGCCAACTAAAGGAATACTTATAGTCTTCCCACTACTTGATAAAAGGATCTTGTGACTATCACTAGAAATGATCTTTCCCTCGCGTTCAGCTATAATGGAAACCCTCGAATCTAGAGCTGTTTGGCGTTCCAATCCAGTTCCAACAATGCACTTCTCAGACCGAGAAAGTGGAACTGCTTGGCGCTGCATATTAGAACTCATTAAAGCCCGATTCGCATCATTATGCTCAATAAAAGGAATGAGAGAACCTCCAATAGAAAAATATTGGAAAGGAAAAATACTTCTAACATGAATCTGTTCCCATGCAATAGTCAGGAATTCTTGACGGTATCTAGCTGGAACAACCTGTTCTTCCTGAATACCCTGATTCAAGGACAAAGAATTTCCTGCTGCTATCATATAATATTCATCTCTATTTGGTGATAAATAAACCACCTGTCTCTCTTTTTTTTCTTTTGCTTTTTCAGATATTTCATAAAACGGACTCTCTATAGATCCCCACCAGTGATCAATTCTCGCATGAATAGCTAAGGATCCAGTAAGTCCAACATTGATGCCTTCGGACGTGTCAATTGGACAAATACGCCCATAGTGACTCGGATGAATATCTCGGCTCCGAAAACTTGCAGTTCTCCCCGTCAATCCTCCAGGACCCAAACAACTCACTTTTCGCCCATGAACCGTTTGTGTCAATGGATTCGTTTGGTCAAAAACTTGAGATAAGGGGTATGTGCCAAAAAAGGTCTCATAAGTAGTTATTAATAAAATCGAAGTTGAAGTTGGAGTTACCAAAGTTTGTGGAGTCGGTTTCGATTGACGTATGAATACTCTACGAATAGTTTTTTGAACCGCATGTTGTAGACGGCCAAGAGCCAGTCCGAATTGATCTTGTAACAGATCTGCAACGGAACGAATACGTTTATTTTTCAAGTGATTCATATCGTCATCGTCAAGTATACCCGTTCCAAATTTCATTCCAATCAAATGATCCGTAGCAGCCAATACATCTCGTGGTAACAAGAATGTATTGTTCTGAGGTATATTAAGATTCAGTCTCCGATTCATATTTCGTCGACCAACTCTTCCCAATTCACATTTTTGTTGAAAAAATTTCTTTTGTAATTCCTCACATAAGGACTCCGAAAATACCAGGTCCCCGCCTACGCAAGCAAATTGTTGATAAAACTCCAAAATAGCTTTTTCTTTTGACTCAATCCTCTTTTTCTCCTTAGCATTCGGGAAAGACAAGAAAATTTCGGGGTAGGAAACATTATCTAAAATTTCTCTTAGATTCGAACCCATAGCTGATGATAGAACTAAAATAGATATCTTTTGTTTTCTACTCACGCGAGCCCATATCCTTTCTTTTTTATCAATTGCTAATTCCGATCTTCCTCCCCAATCTGATATTATAGTCCCGGTGTATATAGAAATTCCCTTATGGTCTAATTCCGAGCGGTAGTAAATACCAGGACTTAGCAATATTTGATTGATAACAATTCGGTATATTCCATTTATTATAAAGGTTCCTAAGGAATTCATTATAGGAATGTTTCCAATAGAAATGGTTTGCTTTTGCACATCGAAACCAAAAATTAATCTCGCAGATACATATAATTCAGAAGAATAAGTGAGTGATTCATACACAGCATCCCTTTCTTTTATCGAGGGTTCTAGCAATTGATATCCTTTCGCAAATAATTGAAATGCAATTTCGTGATCTGGATCTTTAATTGTTGGAAACTTCTCAAGTTCTTCTGCCAAGCCTTTATTAATGAACCTACAAAATCCCTCGAATTGGATCTGACTAAATCCGGGTATTGTGGACATTCCCTCATTTCCATTCCGGAGCATCTTAATCTTAAGTTTCTTATTTATCGAAGAAAAATTCCATTATCAGCTCACTCTTCATCAATCCCTACGGATCAATCTAGCAATCATGGAATCTATATTCTGTTTACTGAATCACATGAAATTCTAGGGAACTCCACATACGTATTTCATATATGTATTTCATACATATGAATAAAGATTATTTTGACGAAAGTTCCAATTTGGCAGGAGTAGAAATGGAATTCAAATGAATTGATAAAAAAGTCCTAGAAAAAATTCTGCCACTTAAGCTTTAAGATATTCTAATCAGATTGGATAGCAAAGATTTCTCTTTTATCTCCTTTCTATGAAAGAAATAAAACCCTAATAATTTATAAACACTAGAAAGTTTGACTTTAGTTCGATTTCGAATTTAGAATAGTACGCTTAGTTTTATTTTCAAAAAGAATTTGAAGGTTTTTTTTTGTTTCGTAGTAGTAGAATTACTGCAAAATAAAGGATTTCATTGTAGAATCCGAAAATAAAGTACTTATTTTTTTTTTTTTTAAGTACTTGCTAATCTAGTTATCCACCTATTCACATATCCTTTCTTTTCTCGAAATTTCACTTGTGTGGGCCAAGAAGGCCCGGCCATAATCTATATCAGAGCAAATTTCCTCTTTTTATTCAAGATATTTAATGCAATGAAAAATGAAAGCATGATTCCCCATAGGGATATGTACATAAGCGGGATCTATAGATAATAATGCTGTTCGGACCTGGAGTTTACCTATATACAGATTAGGGAAACTTTTATTCTATTTTATTATGCCATTAAAAGGAATGGAGGGAGAGAATACCGACTTAAGAGTCGTTTACTACTGCAATTCAAAAAAAAAATTCTAGTTAATGGTTCCAATTTGTTCTGAATTTTGCAGTCTGTGACTGGAAATCCATTTTTGCTCCTTTGCCATTTCAATAGAATAAAAAGAAAAGGGAAGTTTTTTAATGTTAGCAATGTGTGTTTTAAGATAGAATCCATCGAGGAGACTAATCGAAACAGGATCCAAAAAAACAGAAATAGATTTTTTGAAAAAGATTGGAAAAAGTAAGTAGAATTAGATTCAAGATAAAAGAAAAGGGGTTTTAGTAAGAAAATCTGGATGAATACTTGTTCTTTTCTCGATTTTAGATTGGATTTTTTGGCGGCATGGCCAAGCGGTAAGGCAGGGGACTGCAAATCCTCTATCCCCAGTTCAAATCTGGGTGCCGCCTGATCAATAAAATACTTAGGATTATAGTACTGATCAAACTCAAAAATTTCCTACCCTCATAAGTTGGGGCAAGAGAGTAACTAGGTCTGGCGATACTGAATCCATACCGTAGTTCTATCCTCAATCCTCAAACGAGGCTTTGTTTTGGCGGCAGTGGCCCAAACGGCGAGCTACCAACAGAGATGAGGTAGCGTTTGCTTATTCTTTTATTAATTTGAATTGATTCGATTCGGGAATTTCAAACTATGAGGTTAAGGTGTCAGAAATACCCAAAGGTCCCTAAGGGGCATTCTTTTTTCAATCTAAAATTGAAGAAGGGACTTTGCGAAGAAATATCAAGACTTCCTAATTATCATACATTTTATTTATCGTACATCTTATTACATATACTTCGTACATCTTATGCTACCTACATACACTAAAGTAAAGGTTACCGATTCTGTAGAGAATCAGATTGAATAAGCTGATCTAAAATCAATTTCGGAGTTATGGATAAGGTCTCCTCACTCTTTCATAGAAAGAGAGAAAGTGGGGCAGTAGGGTTTAGGTCAAAAATAAACATGGGTAAGGTAGGTATTCAATAAATATTTATCTTTCCTAATTTTATGGTATATTCTGACGTCCTTTGCTTATAAAAAAGGTAACAAAAGGACGAAAAAATCTCTCTATTCCCGCGTTTTCTATTCAGGACATTCCCCCGCTCTTTCTTTTTTAAGGAAAAGGTATATGTATCATATTTTTACTTAATACTCTCCAATTCTACCAGAAATCATATAAGAATTTGTTAGGAGTAAATTCCTTTAACTGATTCATCCAGAGTCTTAGGGCAGAATTTTGACTCTGTACCCTTAATTCCACTATGATTATTGATCAATAGTAGAATAATTCCTTCATAGAAATAGGAGACATAATTTACATGGATATAGTAAGTCTCGCTTGGGCTGCTTTAATGGTAGTCTTTACATTTTCTCTTTCGCTAGTAGTATGGGGGAGAAGTGGACTCTAGGGATAATACTAATTGCTTGAGTAGTCAAATTGTAGTATCAACTCTTTTCTTTAATTGATCGTTTTGTATTAATCATTTTGCCAAACTTTATTTTTTCTCTCTTTCTTTAGTTTTGTTTCACTCTTGTAAAAAATTCTTTTTTTTAAGAAAGAGTCGTTCCATTATACTATAATAGAAATAGAAAGTATAATAGAAATAGAAAGAAATAGAATAGAAAGAGCTATTATAGTAATTAATAATTTCTACTAGAAGTGACGAGTCAAAATAAAGTTCTTTATTTAATAAAATTAGACTTTATTACACAAAGCTATTCACAACATATCGCACATTTTTCATTTATATTCTTTTCTTATTCTTAGAATTTTTTTGTTCTTTTTTTTTTTTTGAAGGATCTCGCGTGAAGCATCTTGCTCGTTTTTAAGTATGAAAGATTCGCTGGTTTTTTCCTTTTAGTTACTTTTTTTCTTTTATTATAGTCTATTCTCGTATTATTTTTCTCCCTCTCCATAGATTCTTTCAATGAAGAATTGTCTTCAATTTTTTGATTTTGACTTGCTTGAAATTAAGTGGATGCAGTGAAAAAAGAAGTTGAATTAGATTACTATTTCAATCTACTAATCTATTCTATGTAGATTCAAGATAATATAATAGAAAGAATCTAAAGTGTGGTAGAAAAAACTATATGTAGTTCTTTCTACCACACTTTAGGATTCCAACCAGATCCTTTCATTTAAGACTTGGATTTTTATTTTCTTTAATCCCTTTTTCATTTCTTCAATGATTAATTGGAATTCCAATTAATCATTTTGGCTGGCTGTTTTTACATAAATAATAAGTAAAAAGGCAGTAGGAACTAGAATGAACAATGCAGTAGCAATAAATGCGAGAATATTTACTTCCATAAATAACCTCTTTTTTTTTTCACAATAACTCGGGATGTAATCCCATGGAGAGGAAAAGGGGGTATCCCTGTAAATTCAAGGGGAGGACTTGCATTCTGATAATACTGAATCAATTCAATATTATGAATATAGGATCTATCAAATCAATTCATGGTTGATAGTGGAATAATATAACATAGGAAGATCCTTTATCCATACTAAGACCAAAATAGGTTTTTTGGTTGGATTCGGAACCCCTCTATTTTGCATCCTTTTCTACTTTTGCTTTTCTATATATATATGTATAGCCAAGAATTTTTCTTATCCAATTTCCCTTTCTTTTTCTTATAGTTATACATACAATTATGTATGTATGTATTATATAACCGACTTTCTATGGGTCACATAGAAATCCAAATAAGCAGTAGAAGTAGAAATGAGATGGAGAAAAGAAGATCTTAAATAAAAAAGATCCAATATTTTCATATTTTCATTTTGGAAAAAGAGCGTTTGCTTTGTTTTTATTTTATTAGGTTACTATCAATATCTGCTTTTGGGGGTCTAAAGATGAGAGCAGATTCATAAAAAAAGGAGTCGACAAATGGACTGAGAATGAGGTAGATTCTTTACAAGAATTCATTGAACATACACAACAAAGTTGAAACTACAAAATGGAAGTGGTGCGGTTTAACCCCTAAAAAGGAACTAATTATATTAAATTCATTCTCTAACAATAAACGAATACAATTTGTGTATGGATTCCGGTAAAATACCCTAACTCTAATTGCATAAGAGTCAAATAGGAAGTTAAGATTATGATATGTACGTCTTTCCTTATCAACCGGGAGTAGTTAAAAAAAAATTCCTATACAGCTCTCTTTTTATTGAGAGCTGCGAAATAAAAAAACTAAAGTAAGGGTTCTCCATAAATATTTGATCTTGCCTTCTGCCCCTCCCTAAATTCTTGATGAAAAAAAGGAAAGATGAATTTTTCCATTCATTGAACCCTAGTTCGGGACTGACGGGGCTCGAACCCGCAGCTTCCGCCTTGACAGGGCGGTGCTCTAACCAATTGAACTACAATCCCTGTGGGGTGTATGGCATACCTATTCTTAAATAAAACAAACCCTAAGAAGATTCGTCTGTCGTACTCTAAGAAATAGAGTAATCATATACTACATACCCACATAGGATATGTGGGTATAGTGAGAGTGGCATAGCTAGTATGCCGCGATTTTTTATCCCTAAAAATAAATGATAATCCACCTTTCAATAAGAAAAACTCTTTTCTCTTCGTTGTAAGAAAAGAATCAGAGAGATATGGCTTAGAATTAAATTGTCACCTTCTTTTCTCTTTATCCTTTATTTCTATGGATCAGATATTTTTTTTTATGGAAGAAAAAAATAGATTTTGTTCATATTCACGAAGCCCTAGATTTTTGGGCCGAGCTGGATTTGAACCAGCGTAGACATATCGTCAACGAATTTACAGTCCGTCCCCATTAACCGCTCGGGCATCGACCCAGGAAGAATTTATTCTAGGGTTGTTGATAATCTATGATTAACCTCTTTTTATAAAACTCCCTACCCCCAGGGGAAGTCGAATCCCCGCTGCCTCCTTGAAAGAGAGATGTCCTGAACCACTAGACGATAGGGGCATCACTAGACGATAGTGCTATATAGAACCACTCGTCACTATACTATAATGATAGTATGAGCAGTTTTTCGGAATTGTCAATATACTCGAATTGAAGAGTATAAATAGACCAAAGGAAAGAGTCTTTCCTACTTTTCTGTTATGCTTTCGTAGGATTTTTTTTTAGTTGATGGTTAGGTTAATTCACGGATCATCCCCTGCTTTTTAGGGAAATTCCTTTTACTTTTAAAGGCTATAGAATAAGAATAGATTAAAAAAAAGGATTCGAGATTAGTTCAGTACAGATATTGATTTAATTGCTCTAACAGAAAAAAGAGTCCAATTTCATTTATTTTTTGCAATTTAAACTCTGTGCTGTGTTTAGTGCTCAGACCAAAAATATGGGCATCTCGCACTAAACGAAGTCATAAAATTCAAGAAAACTAGAGACATTTTCAAAAAAAAAAAGCAAAAAAGTGAATGAATTTAGTAGAAAAGTACTCTATTGAATCCGAACCCATGACTTCGGTCTTGCCGTGGCATTACTCTACCACTGGGGGAAAAGCCCTTTATCGGATTTGAACCGATGACTTATGCCTTACCATGGCATTACTCTACCGCTGAGTTAAAAGGGCTTTTTATTCCAAAATTACCCACTCTCATTTACCATTATAGGTCTACTGCATAATGTACAAAATCTATATATTAATGTACATAATATATGTATATAGATATATATGTAGAGATTTTATTTTCTATATTGAAATATAGAAGTTTATGCATGGTGAGATTAAAAAAGGCCGAAGGGGCAATAAGAACTGCTGTTAAAAAAATGGTAGACTTTGTTTTTTTTATCTTTAGCCTATTCACTTTTCACGTGCTCAGAATGTTCTGCAGAATTAGGACTTTTTTCTTCTATTGGCTGATCTTATGATGAGAACTTTCTCCATTTATGTTTTATTTCCCATAATTCTAATTGGGGGGGTATAAAGGAATTCGCCCTCTTCATATACCCATATGGCTGGGTATTAATTTTCAGTGATATACTTCTTATCTGTTTTGGTGAGAGATTGAAACAATTTTTTACAGGCATTCCTTGGAAAAACCTTCGAGTTCAAAACTTTTCCATTTTTCAGTTTTGGAAGGATTTGTTGACGCAATTTTCAACAGGTACCCTTTTGAAATGGGTACTTGAATATATCTAAAAGGTACATTTTCAACAAACTATATTGGAGTTTTATCAACAATTTTATTCGAAAAAGTGGGCAGTCAAATTTATACTGCAGAGTATCAAAATTATTCTACAGCCTGCCCAGCCTAACAAAAAAGAAAAGGAAGAAAGGAATTGATGGGGACTATACTGTCGCCTATATCTCTTAATATATATTGTAGAAATAATCAAACTATAGAATACGAAGAATATGATCCTAATCCAAATGCATACATTTGGTTCATACGCTAGTGGCATGGTAAGAAGAGATTTCTTTTACAGACTAGAGAGGAGAGGGGCCATCTAAATCCTAAAGTAAAAGCCTGCGATTGAAGTACCAACTGCTCGCTTTTCTCCGTAAGTAGAATTAGCCTCCTCCTCGAATGGCTAGGCTTGACAAAGGGTAGCGTTGGTATCATAATCTAGATGTAGCGGGTATAGTTTAGTGGTAAAAGTGTGATTCGTTCTATTAATAACGGAATTTGAAATGATATACTTAAGGCATCCTTAAGTTTTTTTATATTAATATTCCGATGAAAACTTTAGTTCTTATAAAGGGTTTAATCCTTTTCCTCTCAATAGCATATTGAGGAAGAATATACATTCTCGCGATTAGTATCCAAAGACTAATTCAATTTGCATGCAAACGACAAATTTGATTATGAGTACAGAGGCGCGAAGCATAATTTTGCATTGGATTAAGTATTCCAATTGAATAAATATGAGTAAAAGATCTATGGATGAAGATACAAAAAAGTTGATTTCCAATCGTAACTAAATCTTCTTTTAGTTAAAAAAGAAATGGAAGCCCAATAGCTAAAAAACGATAGTTTTGGTTTACTAGAACCATCAGGATATTGTTTCAGCTCGGTGGAAACCCAACTCTTTTCCTCAGGATCTCTTGAATGAAATTAAGGAACGAAGTAAGTAGATTAGATAGGATATTTAGGAGAATTTGTATCTCCTACTCTATAGGGATCATCTAGAAAGCGGAGAGCTTTGGTTCCATTCAGACAGAAAAGCTAACATAGATGTTAAGTGGTGAGAATAGCCATAAAGGAGCCGAATGAAATCAAAATTTCATGTTCGGTTTTGAATTAGAGACGTTAAAAATAATCAACCAACGTCGACTATAACCCCTAGCCTTCCAAGCTAACGATGCGGGTTCGATTCCCGCTACCCGCTCCATTCTGTATAAAAAGAGTATTGTATTCTATTTGTCTAGACATCATAGAGACTTGTATTCAACCTTTTTCGTCTACCAGTTTTTGGACCTACAGAGCGGAGTAGAGCAGTTTGGTAGCTCACGAGGCTCATAACCTTGAGGTCACGGGTTCGATTCCCGTCTCCGCACTTAGCAGTCCATATAAATGAAATAAATGGACTATTCTATTTGTCTAGATATGGTAGAGGGCTATATCCAACCCTTTTTTATTCAGCAAGCAGAAAAGAAAAAAGAAATAAAAGAAAGGCACAGTCTATTCCCCTTTATAATAAAGGCAATTTTATCTTGTTTGTCTCAGTGAATCCCCGCTTTAGGGCACCTTCTTGGCAAGTTCGATTTTCGCCCCCGAAGCACTCTTTTTTTTTGAGTCGGGTGCAAACGATAAGATAGGAAGGGATACGGTACTAAACTAATAACTACTTAATTTAATATAAGTAGTTATGTAGTCAACTAGATTGAATTTTTTATCATAGTACCTTACTAAATTAAGCTGGCGAGCGACGGGAATCGAACCCGTACCTTCTCCTTGGCAAGGAGATGTTTTACCATTGAACTACGCTCGCTACATTGACCTACGCTTG